TCCTACATAATGATTATGTACCAAAAACTGAGCGAATAGCGAGTTATTCATATTCCATTCTAGATTATTGGATTAGGTACGACCAATCCAGTTTGACTATATATTACAAACAAATAAAAATATAAAATTATAAAGGGAGGGATTCAGCTTTGCAAAAATAACTCCTACTATTTCGAATCGATTAAATTAATGAATTAGAACGAATCGACGGATCGGTAGGTCTAAAATTTTTAGGCTGGGGTTAACGGATACCTTTACTATCATAATTCTATATAGACTATGACCCCATACCCTAACAATTCTCAAAATTATTTCCGGCCCTTACCCCTCTATTCTATAAAATATTCTATAAAAGGTTTTGTGTACGTGGGGTGTATACCTGCTATGTACACAACATAAAAACGAGGCGGTTATTCTATTTTCACCATAGAATGATTAATCGATCTTTTTATTCTTTGTATCAGAATTCAATCAAAATATATCGAGTTCCTCGAGTCTGCAACTTCAATGAAATCGGACTAGTTCCATTCGTTAGTATACTACTACATTAGGATGGAAAGGATGGAACCGAATCGGGTTGAAATATTTCATGTTGATTCTTGTCAAAAAGGAACAATTTGAATAAATAGAATAGTTATAGAAGGCACATAATCTAATCTTTTTTTTTCAAATGAATCGGTTTTTATGTTATTTCGTACTGTACAATTCTTTTCTTTGTGGGATCATTTTCCCGCAAGAGCGGATGAGAAGAATCATAGAATGGATTGCTGGCTATGTCTAGATCGCGGATAAATGGAAATTTTATTGATAAGACCTTTTCAATTGTAGCCAATATCTTATTGCAAATAATTCCAACAACTTTGGGAGAAAAGGAGGCATTTACCTATTACAGAGATGGTGTGATTTGATTCTTTTTTTTTTTCATTTCTCTCGGTCTTACGAAAAAGACACGTGGTTCGGGAAAATTTTTGAAATAAATCTGCGCTTGTTGAAGGTGAAGTTTGGAATATAGAACAATTCCTTCTGTCGTGTATCCTCGATTAATGCAACCTCAGATGCTATGTTTCAATTTACGATTCTAGTATTAAGCGGAAGGTTACACCTAGAGGTTCTCTATTATGCGGCAAGGTTACACCTAGAGGTTCTCTATTATGGGGCAATCCTACTCCACTAGTACCAACGGACAGCATAAGGGAATAAACACTACACCTAGGAATCAACAACACGAAAACCTTGTTAGAAATTCTCCCCTTCCTTGTTGGGCTCGGGACTAAAAGAATGGTTGGGGCAACAAACATCCATCTCGTTCGTACTTTGGATACCAATATAACCATCGAAGGTTGTTGGAGTGATTAATTCCTGGAAATTAGGAGGCGTTGAAAACAAATAAATTGTTGGAGTTCTCATTTCTATCTAGTCCCAACACGTTTGATGTTAAGAAAAGATCTCTTTCAACAAGGTTGGCTAGAGATTTCTCGTAAAAACACTAGCTCTGCTCAGTCCATAAATGAGAATATTTTCATCTTTTTTGATTTCATCTATTATTCTACTTAATGCACATTAAGGGAGGAGCCGTATGAGATGAAAATCTCACGTACGGTTCTGGAACGGAGATTCAAGTTAATTGAATGGCGACCGTAACGGATGTCAGCTCAATCTGAAGGAAATTATGCGGAAGCTTTACAGAATTATTATGAAGCTATGCGGCTGGAAATTGATCCCTATGATCGAAGTTATATACTTTATAATATAGGTCTTATCCATACAAGTAATGGAGAACATACGAAAGCTTTGGAATATTATTTTCGAGCACTAGAACGAAATCCACTCTTACCACAAGCTTTTAATAATATGGCCGTGGTCTGTCATTACGTGCGACTATCTTCACTATAGAAGTGGGGGGCTTTCTACATATGCATCGTCTAAAACAACGATTTTTATCAGCTGTAGCAAAGAAAGAAACTTCATAGAAGTTGAAATATGATATGAAGAATAGATATACCTAGCTACTTTTTTCTATGGATAAAAAAAAGATCTAATTGGTAGAGGAAGCACCGTAAAGATCAATTAGCGAGGTTTGAGGCTCATACATACAACAAATAATAACTGCGCACTTATGTCATGGTGGTAGATATACTTATCTCATGATGTGAGATAAAAATTAGGAATCCACTTATGTAATAGAGTCGATCCACTAAAGTCGTGAGCAGCGGTGTAGGATCAGATCCCAAAGATAGTAAGTCTTTTCTTTCTTAGTAAGGAAAGTCTTTTTCAAAGATTCTATATAAATTTCTATACGAAACCGAGATAGTTACCTTTCAGAAATGATAGGCGGTATTTTTTCTTCTGAAGGTGGGAAAAAAGATAAAACGAAATAAAACGGATTATTCATCCAAATTTCAGTTTAAAACTCATGTAATAAACCTCTTTGGTTTTGGTTAACCCGAAAGGTGGGATCGAAATCCCATTCGTTAGATATGGTAACAAGAACACCCAAAGA